CATCGGCAGCATTCACAGCTGAGCGGATTCTATCACTCTCACTTGCAGCCTAGTCTGTAACAAGAACCATGGCATTCGATGCTTCCTGTATAGCTCTTGTCTAGCAAAGAGCCAAAGATCGTAGCGTGTCTACTATTGCTATAGAAAAAACCTCCTCCTCATATTCAGAAGTGCCACAGCTTCCTTTCCTAATTCCAATCGCGACATTGGTAATCCCGCATCTGAGATAAACCTAGTCTGATTCACGTGGCAAAGGGCATTCCTTGTCCCCTTCTTATACTAGTGATTCATTTCCTGCAAAACCTTCCACCAGCAGCCGATTCCTCCTGCTTTTCTGGGGCATCCATATAATATATGTATCTTCCCTCTGTCCATCAATCCTCTTCTCTGCCCTTTTTTATACTATGCGTGGCATGCCTCCTGCTCGTATCTTAACTGGGCAACCTTCTCTTGCAAACAATCCCTTCGTCGCTAACACCGGTTATTTCGAAACAACCTCTGCTCGTACATTAATGCCTTCCTCCAAGAGCTAACTCGCCGGCACTTGGCTGGGGATCAATAACTACTTATATAAGGTATACCACCATCGGCAACTGATTCAACTCTTGGTCACATTCAACCATCAAGAAATCATCCACCATTTAAACGGGTTTTCACTCTTTCGGGCGATTGAGAAAAAGAAGATTATGGGAGAAAGAAAGAACTCCACTTGTTATATATGAGATTTTCCTTATAGTAATAGAGAGTCTCTCTCATCCCTGGCTCGGAGTGGTTCAATGCCATGTGCTTTCCGAAACGGACGGTAGTCGACTTTAGGCAAACAGAGGCGCTTAGATGATAGTTACGTTACGCTTGCTGGGCTGGGCCCACTTATTCATAGTTCCGTCAACTAGCGCACTCCTGCTTGAAAGCTGCAAAGGGGGATTACGGGCTGACAAGTACTTAGAAGAAAGAAGAGTTTTTGAAATGAGTTGAAAAGCGGAGCAAATGGAGGAGGAGTTGGCTTGTTTGTAGCATAGAGCTTTGCTCTTCGTCTTCCGGGCCTTTAATAATGAATTCTGAAAAAATGCTTTGACGTCTACATCAAGCAATTGTGGAGTGCTACTGGTCGGTGCTTTCTTCTTGTATTATGGGAAAGGCGCACTTAGAACCACTCCTATCGTAGTGGTTTCCTTCTTCACTCTTGGTATATATAAGCCACTTAACGCGAGACTTATCCTGGTTAAGCAAAAAGGGCATTTCAGTTCGGTTGGTTTGGCCGGGGGCAAGCAGATCGCACAAGCAAGAACACTAGGAGCATTCTTTTTGTATATTATATCTGTATATTATAGGTGTAGTTTTCAGTCTCAGTCCCTATGCTTCGCCCCTTCTTTAAGTTAAGTTGAATGCCCTGCTGCACCTTCCTAAGTAACAGGTCTCCCGGGACTTCCTTCTTATACGTACGAAACGTATCCTGTCTCAAACGGATCTCTCTCTTAACATAACACCGTTGGCTTTATTTCTGTCTGACTCGCAGAAAGAAAGAGTACGCTAGCTAGCGCGCTAGAACTAGCATCGCCTCAAACAACCACCCCTTCCCCCTTTGGTGGCTCTGCAGCCTGTGCCTGCCTCCCTGAGCTCCAATTGCTTACAAAGCAACACCGATTGATGAGTTTGGAGCCCGCCCTTCTCCTTGACTTGTATTACCCTCCTCAACCACTGCCAACCTGTAAGGTCGCTCTCAAAGAAGTCTCGCCTCACCTACGCAATTATGCTATGCCTTGAGCTGACCTGGTACGACCGGACTGAGTCTGTATATCTAATTCACTCACTATCATGTGGTGTAAAAACAACTAGCGTGAAAGAGCTTGACTTTAAAACCGTTGAAACCGAAAGCTATTAGTGATATGCCCCTCCCTTAGTTTCGGATTCACAACCCTGCTTGAGCCTACGCCCCCCTTATCTGTGAAACCTGTCTGGCTTGAAGGTTTAGCCTATTACGGAGGAAATGTGCTATGAGAATTTATACTAGAGCAGCGCTACAAATCGCTTCGAAATGCCCACCTGTTAAGGAAGGCTCACTACTGTTCTTCATTTGCCGGGTCAACGGAGCTAGGATGTCATTTCAGCCTTTAGCTCTTCACCAGAGCTACTGCTTTGATTGATGCAAATGATGCTTTGGATGCTTCCTTCGTACGATGCTTCGTCTTTCCGTCAACCCCCCAGAATCCTATTCATGCCCATCCCCGTCCTAATCCTACCGCTAAGATTCTAAATCTTCTTCATCTCCGACATCTCAACCTTGCGGTTCCTTTCTCTCTGTCGGATCTTGATTTGCCAATGGCCCTTAGGAAAGGAAATAGGCGATGTACTCATCATCCCATTAGTAAAGTTCTATCGTATTGTACCCTGTCTCCTTATTACAGGGCTTTAGTGTTCGCCATCTCCAACCGCAAAGGGGATATTCTACTTAGAGCCTACCTGACTTGGCTAGCTACCGAGCCCGTACCGGCACAATCCGTTTTCTCTAAGCCAAGCCTAGTTCCATGTACCTGTAACCCGGAACAGCAGAAGTGCTTTTCTCTAAACTTGACTTTCACTCTTCCTGCTTGCCGAACGAAAAGAAAGAATGTTTCACTTTCTATACCGCCGGCATGGCTCTGTCTTGTTCGTTGCGATTTTGAACGTCAAAGGCAGTTTTAACGACCTTCTAAGAACACTGGTTTTTTAGAGCGGACGGGAACAGAAGCAAGGATACGAAGTCAAGTCACTTAGTGTGCCGAAAGGGACTCAGGATGTGTAACAGAAGAGAGAAAGCTTCTATATAGAGGTCTTTATAGGGCACTGGATACCTGGATAAGCATCATATATAACTAAATCTCCATCTCGAACCCTACTACCGACAGGTCAAAAATCCAGTGCTAGTTGTTTAGGATCCACCATCTACGGAGGCACAAGCAGCATCTAAGCAAGGAGAGGCACGCCCGCAAAGTCAGAGCAAGTTTAGGTGGGAACAAGAAGCGGAGAACAAGACAGGAAGACAGACGGTTCGGAGAAAGCAGTAAGGCAGAAGGACAAGAAAAGGACGGTCAAGCAGGCCGAAAGAAGCCTTGTTCGGTCTCTTGTTGAAGTGGTGACTCACCTGCAACATAAGTTTTGCAAACCTGGGTTAATTCCGGACGAAGGCAAAAATAAAAAGATAGAATACGACGGGTTTTCTGGCGTATAAAGAAAGAATGACACGATCATCTAGCCTTGGTCCTCTCATCATCTGATTCCCGAAAGGCAGAACTGAAGAACGCACTGTTTGGGAGTAGGCATGACCCCTCTTCTTTCTTTAGACTATCGTTTTTTGTTTTCCGGATGTGGATTGAGCATTTTGTTGAGTATTGTTTTTGCGCTTGTTAACCTTCTTCTTTTTGACCGGACAACTGGATGCGCGAATCTTGCTCTACCACCCCTTTCTTTTTAAAGAAAAAACTTTAGTGAATGGCTAAGAGGAAGTGCCTCTGGTATTTCAGTTTCGACATGGCCTTGATCTTCTGGTGAAGTGGCAGTAATGTGAGCCTTATCCAATTCCTTTTCCAACCAAGGATACTGGTGAGTCTGACCGAGGAGAAGGACGTCTATCTTGGCTGTCTAGCTATGACTAAAAAACCTACTTGTGACAACTCAACACTGGAAGCTTTGATGATACTTTTTTGCCCGCACACGACCATAAGCTGTCTTTGCTTATTTCCTTGCTTAGCTACCCTCGAATGATTTGGTACGCGCTTGCCGGCCCCTCACCCCTATTAGTTAGTAAAGCTTGGATGCCGATCAGTGGCCTATTTACCGAATCATGATTTTTTTTAGTCCTATTTTTGCAAACGAATAAGACGGTGCTGATTCCGATGTATTCTATTTCTATGACATTGAGTCTACCTTTTTCTTTTTTTCTTGTATATGACCTCTTGTACAGTCTTTTTTCAGGCATTGATTTCATCTTGATTTAAATCCTGGCGATTTTACCAAACCGTTCTTCCGGCGAGGTGGTGTAATTAGAGCCTTCTTCGGCACCAAGACCCTTTAGAGAAAGGGGCGAGGCACAAGAGGATGTACTGGGCCAACCATGACCTTTTCGAGCAGCTCTTTCAATTGCCGCCTAATCTCCTCATTGGCCAATGTCGACGTCCTGTAACGCCGTTGGGTAAGAAAGCTCCCTGTGTGAGTTCAATCGAGTGTGCTCCAAGCTGCTACAGGCTTTCAATCCAAATCAGCTACAGCTAAATGAAACCAAAAGCAAAGCTTGAAAGCTCAATTCCTAGCTGCTACAGCTAAATCTAAGGCTACTACCTTAGCTGTTCTAGTAGCTCCTTTGATTTAGCGTAGGGAAGGTGGAAGCTCTATAGGACAATTGCTTTGGGCTATTTTGAAGCTATGCTATATAGGAAGAGATAGCAGCGGCTGGCTACTAGCTTTGCTTTTGCTATTAGCTCCTGCTAGTGCTAGTAGTTAGCTTTAGGAGCCATTTTCAAGCTGTAGAATAGCAAAATAGCGTTGCTTTAGTAGCTGTGTACAACCAAGCAGGCAAAGCTAGTAAGTAGCCTTTTTGTTTCTATAGCTTCACGCCCCCTACCCTATGGTAAAGAAGAGGAACTAAGGGGTTTACAGGTACTATATTTCGGCTTATAGAGCTTCTTTTTAGCCCTATGCTAAAGCAAAGCCCTATCCCGCCTATGCCTATGCCTCAAGTAAATAAATAAGCTAATAGCAACTGCGCGTTGTAGCCGTTTTTGATTGAAAGGTAGCTGTAGCTTCAAAGCCAAAGAGGAAGTTTCTTCTGATTTTAAGGGTTCCGCTGTAGCAGCAAAGAAGAAGGCAATTTCTGCTGCTAAAATAAGATAAGTTTCAATACCAAAGGAGTGAACTTCACTATAAAGGCTATAGAAGTGCATCACTAGTTTATATAAAATGAAGGAAATGAAAAAGGTTATTCATAGTATATAGAACGCCTGATTACTCCCATCTCCTTTTACTTACGCATTTCCAATCAAATCATGATCCCATCTCGATCAATTTCGCATTGATCAGGGCGAGCGCTCTAGTCCCCAGACGACTTTCTTCAACCGCCCCTGTTCCAACAGCTACAGATAATAAAAGTTAAGGTTATTCCTCTTCATCAGCCAATTCCCGACCGCCTTGCTTAGCGCAAGCACTAAGCAAGTAACCCCAGAGTATCATGAACGCAGAGCGCCGACTGTAACAACCGTGATGCTGTCGCGTAACAGAAAGACAGAAATCTATGAAGCAGCTTAAATCGTTTCAAGGGTGAGGTTTGGAACCCAGTAACTTTACACCTAGCGGGAGTCGTGGAATAGCATAGCTATGATCAATTGAAGAAGAAAAGAAATGGATCGAATAGGAATTCTCATTGACCTACTTAACTCAGTGGTTAGAGTCTTCCATACGGCATCGGTTCGCGATCCAATAGTAGGGAAGTTATGCATGAACGTAATGCTCATAATTTCCCTCTAGACCTAGCTGCTGTTGAAGTCTTAGTCTTTTCTTGGAATTGACTTAGTGAGAGCACCCAAGTCGGGACAAGAAGGATATGAATTTTCGTACGAGCGAACTTCGTAACGAGAGAAAGCTTCCTTGAGTCGTTGTCCAAGCATGAACTGCGCAGCCCCTTGCTCTAGTTGAGTTACTTTGCCCCTTCCTCACGCTCTGTTAATCGGGAGAGGTATAGCTATAGCCAGGTGTTCCTCTGGTTATTCCTTTTTAGTAGAATGAATTGTTTTTCTCACCCAAAAAGATCTCTGCAGGGCTACCGCCTGTTTAAGTATCATAAAAAAGTACAAATAGGGCCTCTTTCTCGGACCTCTCAGATATAGAAGACATTGGGGATGCAAAAAGTGAGTTTCTCGGTAAGGAACTTTCATGGCTTTCATATAGAGATGTTGAAAGTCCATACTTTTGGTGGGTCAACTCGGCTTACAGCGGTTAGGAATGGAAAAGATGAGGCTGTTTTTGTCCTTCCAATCACGGTTACAAGCGAAGCAAACAACTAAGCCGGCGAAGCTGCAGTCTAAGCTTTAGCGGTTCCAACCTCTGATCTATATAGCTCCTGATGGAATATCAATTGTAATGAACGGATTTCTTCTAGGTTTCGTATCGGAACGGCACTTTAATATAATGATAAAAATCTCGTAGTCAACCATCTTGTATTTTGATTAACCACTAAAGAGATATGTCTAACCTTGCTAACGCGAAGTGCGTCTTCCCGCGAAACAAGATGGCACGGCCCGAGTCGACAACAAATGGTTACCCACCCACAGGGCTTTACGTTTTGTTCGGATCATGATGTCGTACTGAGCTCCAACCCTTTCTTTCCTTCTTACCACAAAAGATCATGTTTCTTTCACTGCATTTCTTCGTCTTTCATTCCCATTTGAATCAAAGAGTACTATAATTAAGTAAGTAGTTTTTCTGTTGCATTCTTGTGATCAATAGCAGATGCCCAACCCAAAGGGCGGGGGGCTTTACCCGACCCTCGGATGCATCTATCCTAGTAAAAGACATAAATTAGATTATCGCAGTTCGGAAATTCATATACGTAAGGGCCCTGGCCGAAGGTGCCTTAGGTCAGAAAGGGGTAGGTCAACTACAGATAGAGACACCTCGCCTCCGGCTGTTGTTGAGAGCTAGTTCTTCTTGTTCCTGGAAAAAAGAGTAATCCGCATAGGCCGACTAAAGGCTTTCACTCCCGACCTTCTTGTTCGTAAGCATTGGGAGATAGATATAAGTTCCGAACAAGCCCTTTCTTAGATAGCTTCGTGCCCATTCCAGTTAAAGTATTCTACGGGCAGCTCAACCAAAGTAGGTCAACTTAAGCCTTTTCCGCTTGAGTATCTAAATCTGTTGAATCAATGGATGCCACGGCGGCGATCGAAGACTGGGAAATAGTTGTAAAAAAGAACCCCTCGGCACTTGATCAAATAGCTCCGGGAGGTGTACTTTCTCAATCCGACCTTGTCCCTAAAGGAGAGAACTCCGATTCCTCGGTCCCATCAGAATATCCCTATTGGTATAAGTAGAGTAGATTCTAAGCGGGGAGATAGATGCGAATATAGTTTTGATAAAAGAAAAAGAATTGGGCGGTTCCGCCACTCCTTGGGTCGATGGGTCATGTACTCCGGGTATACACATTCTCGGATGTTATGGCCAAATCCTGAACCAGATGAACTCTCCTACGAAAACACATATTTCTTCGCACTTTAAGCCCCGGAAAGATACGTAAGAAACCATAAAAAGCATTCCCCGGAAGCGCCGAGTGGCCATAGAACAGCTTTCCTTGTCCGAGACATCCCCTGTGAATGAGTTACATGAGCATCTCTTCCGGGCTGAAGTGGTTGGCAATATCAGGCTAAGTCTCCGACTCGGTTCAACCTATATGATATAGAAGATCCTAAAATCCGTATGTTTCTAGAGATCTGAAAGAAGCGCTAGGAAATATTCTACTAAATGCACACCTCTCGTGGCAGGGCCAGGTCCTAGTCCTAGATCAGATTATGCCGGCTGCTCTTCAGTGGATGTTACTAATTTTCCCTCAACAGGAACTAATCGATCAACAGCGGATGCAAACTCAAAGATTTAAGGGTCCTGATAAGCCCTATTCTTTTGTTTTGGTAGAGCACAAGTAAATTGCCTTGGGTACAAGTGGTAGCTGCATAAGCAAGCCGATTTGATCGAACAAATATGAGTCTTTCTTTCCACCCCTTTCTTCAAAGAGAATCCCGCTTCGCTCATTCGTAACAAGAAAAAGACTGAACCACAAGGATCTAAGTAGGCATCTTTTGTTGATGTTCACGAGACGAAGTCCTTAGATCGTGGATGGAGTTGGAGAATACATAGGTCAAGACAAGAATAGATTGATGTAACATAAGTGGTCGCCTTCATAAGGGTAAGGTTTCAGCGCAAAAAGATTACGCCCCCATATCTCTATCTCTCTACCCGGAGCCCTCCTATTCATATATCGGTGCGAAAAAGCCGCCTTCTTTTTTTTATCAGTTGGAAATTTGTCAGTCGAGCTAGTAACCGTTTCCCGTAAGTGAGACGAACTTAGAAGGGATTTGCATTCTCCTTTCCGCTTCTACAATCGGGAATAGGTCTGAGGTCAACTGTACTCTAATAGGTTTTAACTGCTTGGGCAACGCTCATCCCTTGTTTAAGGAATCGCTTCTTTTAATAGTATCTTTCTCCTTTGCCCGTGAATCCCTTCTCTTTCTTTTCATTCCAGTAAAAAGTCTTATACGGTCTGGCCTGTCCATTAGTTCTTCTCTATTGCTTCTTTGATTTAGTAGAAAGCCCGGTTTAAACCATCTCATAGGTCGTCCTCACTCAGTACGATAGGTTAATTCTAATGCGGATATCGGCCTTATTTCAGCGGATCTGTGCAAATAATCGATTATAGTAAGGGTTTTCTAAGATTATAATATAAAGGTCTCATCGGTCCTTATTTTTATTTAATAGTTCGATTCCCGGCCCCGGTCATCTTTCTTCTAGCTTTTTGTTCTGTCTGGCGATTCCTTTAAATAAATATGTTCTACGTCCCCTGTTAGTGTTGGTCCTGTCCCGTACTCTATCTATCGATCTTATCTTAAGTGGATCAATCGCTTTTTCGGAACTCTTCCCTTGCTTGCTTCACTTCATCTCGCCTATAGTTCGATAGTATGGCACATTCTTTCTTTAGTAACAAACTGTAGTAAAAAGGCTTGTTCAAACAAACAAAAGATCAGAGGCGGTCAATGAACTATTGATTTGAAAGCGTAATCCGGGCCAATATTTCAAAGCGCGGCAAAGGCTTCTCTTCTGTAACTGTGGAAAAGGCTGTGCCTAAATTATTTTTTGTAATTGTAAATAGAGCTACTTTCCCTCTTCTGCCTTCCGTCGCCTTAAGACTCAAAGCGGTGATCCAAGAAGTTCCCTTAATGATAGTGAACTGAGGTTTTGAAAATACTCGTCCAAAGCGTCAAGTAGGAATGATCGGTGAAATCAGCCTTCCTTGCCTTACCGACTTAAAGCAGTTAATAATATCTGTCTGCCTGCCTCAATGCTCGCTGACTTACTGGCCACGTTACTGAGTTCCTAGGAACGAGCAAGGAAGAATGCCGCTGCTGATAGATCCCGCCCAGATCAAGAGCGGGATCTTTTAGAAACAAAATTTTAGTGGTCGCTATTGCGGCCCTCGCTCTCAAGACTGTCGAAGATAGCATTGAGACTTTTCAATGAATACCTCGACTGATCTAGAAAAACAAGTTAGTTCCAGAGGCATCTTCCATTCATCTCGATTTGGGTTTTTCCGCACCATATTTTGATCTGCCTCTTCTTCGATCCGGAATTCCCAGCAAATCCTTGACTCCTCGAATACAATGGAATTTCACACCTGGCAAATCTTTCACTCTACCTCCTCTTATTAACACCATAGAATGTTCCTGCAAATTATGACCTTCGCCTGGAATGTGAGCAAATATATCATGTCGATTGCTCAAACGTACTTTGGCTATCTTACGTGGAGCTGAATTAGGTTTTTTCGGTGTTCTCGTTGAAACACGCGGGCATACTCCTTGCTTCTGGGGACATTGATCCGAAGCTCGAGTACGGTCCGTGCGCCGTTTTTCTTCTCTACCATGACGAATCAATTGATTTAATGTGGGCATCGCTCTTTCCTTTGTCCTTTCCCCCGATTTTTGCCCTATCACTAGTGATTACTCCCGATCCGAAGCACCCCTTTTCCATTCATAGAGAGATCCGATCGTCAAAATCAATAAAAAGGCCATCATGGACCAAGATCCAAACGGATCAATCTTGTTGAGAGGTACTGCCCAAGGAAAGGAAAAGGTTACTTCCGGATCAAGGATAATAAATAAAATTGAAACAAGATAAAATCGTATATCGAAACGACTTCTGGCATCACCGAAAGGATCGAAACCACATTCATAGGCCGACAATTTTTCTGGATAGGTTGAACTATTGGAAGCAAATGGAAAAGGAACACCGAGTGGGATCAAAGAAACTAGCGGACTGATCGCTAAATAGATACAAATAGGTGCAAATTCTGACATCACCACAGCCCACTTGGTTCTTTCGCTCCTTGCTCGCGGAGCGGCATAACGGAAAAAAAAATAAGAAAGAGATTCTTCCCTAAGAGCTTGTCCAGTACCAGAAATGCATCTCCTTCGCCCGCGCGAGAGACTTCTATGCCAGCCGGGAATAACGGCTCTGTTATGAAAGAGCAGGCAGACTACGCCCATTCCTTTATGAGTGGCTTTAGGAGATTAGGGTCCCCCCTTATATTCTCCCTCCATTTGCGGAGGTCGGCTGCCGACGTCTCCGCGGGGATATCCAGATCGTAAGACATTATTGCCTTCGCGCTACTGGAGTATAGTTCCGTCATTTCCGGAGAGTGCGCGGACAGCCGCCCTTTCCCCTTTGCACAATATTCGCGAAGTAGCTCCCGAATCAAAGTGTGAATGTCCCTTAGAAGTGCCGCATGCTCGTTTTGATCGGGAGCGGGGTGGGCAACTTCAGCCGGTGCTGGCGCCCGCGGCAGCGCCTCGTTAGAGAGAGAAAACACATCAGCGATGAACTCGAAGAGGTCGATCATATGGAATACCTAACCTTATAAATGTAAGAGAAATTAAAATGTTATAACTCCAGTACGAAAACCTCGGTCAGTTTCCTCCCCTTTCGGAGATTTTTCGTTACCGCCATACATAACAGATGGAAATAGTGAACCTGGCGTGAAGGGACAAAGACACAGAGATCGACCGCTTATTATTATATACGATTTTATTTACTTGTTTTGTTGCAAAAACCATTATACGAAGGACAGACAGATCACGAACCCAGCTTTCCCAAGCTGCCCTAAGGATAAAAACACTTTAGTCATAATGTCTCTTCCTAGCGGGCTCAACCACTTTTCATTCTTACTTTTAAACCTTTTCGGGTGGTACAAAAGCTCGACTTTTGGTCTTGTATTCCGGAATTGGCTTTGGATGCGAAAGCCTTTCTTCGACCTTGTGTCTCTCGCGGCAGGCAGCAATAACTGGATTTGATGGTTTATATTATATACGATACCAAATTACGTAGTTTGACTGCTATTCCATTGTGTGACCGGGAGGAGAATACCGTGATATTTGTTGGTCGCACAGATCCTAAGAAATTTCTCTCGATCGGAAATAGCAATCAATTTACTTTTTAAATTCATTGACCGGTGCGTCCATTCCGACTGTGTTTGTGTGGTAGACGGATCAAGGGAATGAGCGAATGCTCCGTGAGGGAGCCGAGCACGAAAGGGCAAAGGAAAGAGGTCGGGTCGGACACTCGCTTCTACGTATTATTTTTATAAATTAAATTTCAGGGACTGATTGAGAGGTGGAGTGCAACGAGCTTTTCTGCGGGAGGCCAAGAGGCGCCTACCCCACTGGTTTACCACGAATTAAAACTATTAACCCGCACAAGATCCATCACGCGGATCCATTTCTATTTTTATTGATATGTGCAACAGCCCGACCTTTGGTCTCACATTTCGGGATTGATTCAGGGGTGAGAGCCTCTCTTCAACCCCCGCCTCACTCGAGGGGAGCAGGTTTGGTAACAACTAGATTCGATGTCTTGCATTATATATATGATACCCTGCGGACCTTGGCCCTAACCAATCGGCATCGGTACGTCTATTTCTCACAGGGATTCCCCATCAATTACTGCCATGACAATCCGAACTAACTTAACTTAAAATCATATAAGATGCATCCCGATCCCGAACAGGAGTGGGAACAGACATTCGTATCGGGCGGAGCGCTCCAAGCCGTAGTGGACGAGAGAAACTCATCCCTGTTCGTTGGTCGTTGGTAGATCTATTGTAGTTGTTCGGGATCGGGGGGTTCCATTGGAAAGAAAGAAGCACCTTACTTGCTAGTGGAGACCGCTTGCCCACCCTCTACTTTTAGATAAATTCACATAACATATAATATAATTCCAGTTGTTGAAAAGGGGCCTTAATCTCATGCTTTATCCCTCGCTTCGCTTTCGGCTACAACTTCGGATTATTGGGCCTACGAAGCTTAGGACTTTATGCCCAATTCATGCAAAAATCCGCGGAAATGGATAAAAAGAATCTAAAGCATCGCCGGTCTCCAGTCGTATAGCCAGGTTAGCCGTCACAGTGTTCAAGTTGAAGTGCATAGATTTGTCCCGGACCACCCTCCTACAACTAGATTAAAGACAACAGCGGAAGATATTCGTTCCCGGACGTTAAGAACGGCGTCCATGTACCGCCTCAACAACAATACAAATAATAGAATCGACCCGGAGAGAGTGGGCAAGCTACCCCTGCCATCTGACCACCCTGCTACCCCCGATTCTTGGCGGATGAGAGATAGATTGTTCCGTTCTCACTCAAACCATTCAGCTTCGGCTGAAGACGTCACACCTCGCCAATTCTCGGCGGATGGCACCTTTGGAAAAGAACTAATAAAACTCCTTCAAGAGAGAAAAGTAACTCTTTTATGGCGGGTCGACCCTACTTACATAAAAAGAAGCGAAACTGATTGCTGCAATCTTAGTCTCGTTCGGTACAAACTTCGATGTCAACAAGCTCTTATTAGCAGGCCTGCGGGAGCGGCGAGAGAACTTTCCACCATTGGAAAACTGGTGGGTGCATTCCAGCAAGTCGTATTCCTCTTTTCTCTTTTGATCCACTTGCCCGGGAGGGAGTATTCCGGTTACGGCTAGGAAGTTTGCCCATTCGACCGCAAGAAGAGGGAGAAGAAGCTTCGTAGTGGCATTCCTCCGACGAGCTACCGAACTCCTAACCGAATAATAAAGCCGATCTCGAGTTGATGTTCCGGTTTATTATGCCTTTTATTTCTTAATATTAATAGTAAATATCCCTAACTGCTAAGTAATCCACCAAAAGCGGAGGTCTTTGTCAACAGAGTTCCAAATTTCCGCCAAGATCGTCTTTGAATTGCCCACTAAATCCAGAATCGTACGCGGAAACTACAAGAAGAAATGGAGCTCCCGCTCTTTCAGTCGAGCGAATGGAACCAACTACCAAACTCTTCCCGCTGAGCCCCCTCCTCGGATTAGGGGCACCGCACATCCGCCAGTACCGGTTGAGAAAGAGGAATAGAGCAAGGAATAGCATCGGGAATATAGGTTGTGGTGCAGCAAGGCAAAGTCAGGAACAAGGATTGTTTGTTACACGACTTATCCATTTCACCGGCTAGCTGAAGCTAGCCCGTACTAACAGAAGGTCAGGAATGAGACAGCTACTAGTGGCAGAAGGAAAGAAAGAACTTTCAGAGGGAAGCAAGCCTATGACAGGAAGGTGGGTCAAGGTTTAAGGAGCCCGACGGTCAGTCAATCACTCGTCTAGGGCCTTCCTCGCGGTCAGGCAACTCTTTCCTCGTCGGCAATCCCAATCACTTGCTGAGACAAGCTCTCCTCCTATTTCTGCACTGCTTCCGGTTGATGGCTATTATGCCTCTTCCTGCTCTTTTGACTTCTTCGACTCGTCTTCCAGCTCAAACTAGCCAAGACTCCTATTCCGGGTAGTGTTTTTTATAGTCCTTTGCTCTTTACAAACCCCTGACTCGTTCATTCACTCGCTTGGATTCAGTCTCGTTCGGTTGTTGATTAGTTCATAGGTAGTTGGTTAGATAGTCGTGGTTGGGTTATTCACTTGGAGTTGCTTGGTAACTTCCTGGCATTATTCCGCCTTTTCGGGTGTTGGATAGTTGCTCGGGTGGTGTATTGTGGTTGGTTGCATCAGTTGATTCACTCCTCCCTCAGCATTCGTCGATTGGTGGCGTGGGAAAGGGGCATTCGATCACGGGCAAAGATGTCGATGCAACTCATTATGCAAGTTATGAATTCAAGGTAGAGGGGTTGCCTGATTCACCAGTCTTTCCTCCGGACTCATCGGTAGGGTGATGCTAAACTATCTTCTAAGGGTTGATACTATTACATAGGCTTGGGGCTCCCATGCTTTCCCACGGGTATTTTTCCGTTTGTTGGCTCCTAGCACATAGGGGGATTCCCCATCCATTTATCTTTCCATTCCTTCCCCCCATTCCAATCTTGGGGCGTACTACCATGATTCAGGGGGCTTCTTCCTCTCATTATTCCAATTCTCCTCCAGGGCCCTCTCACGGAAGGCTCCCTTTATTCGGGCGGACTCCCATGATTCCTTTCCCAGTGTCTATATTCCCCCCGTCATCCGAGGCTCAGACTTCACCCCATCCTTTTTTATATCAATAAGGAGCTCATCCATCCTGCCATAAGCTGATGATCTCCTAGCGCGAAAGCCATTGATCAATAGTTATACAAGGCGATCGGGGATCCCTACAGAAGATAGCTTTCAGAAGCCCAATGCTTAAACTCAAATTGCGCGATGAACTCATCAGATGAACTACTACAGGAAAGAAGACAAATTCGACCGAAGACCCTAGAGACCGTTACAAGACAGCTCGACCGGGAAGTAGTATATCTTATAAGAAAAAATTAGGTTACAAGGTATTCGCCCTAATTGAATAAAAGCTATATCTTACATAAAAGAAGGGAACCATATTCGTGGACAGATGAGCGTTTGCGACCGTTTACAAGAGTTAATACCGAAACAGACAATTCCGGATGCCCTCAGACAGAAGCCACTAAACAAGTAAAGGACAACGGGCAGTATTCGTGGATCGGGAAGACCAACTTTCATTCAAGGAAGCGGACCGTTGACGACAGCAGGCCGGGAAGGACAGATGCTACTAAAAAGCCGATTATCGCATGTTTTTAGAGGCCGTACTTGACCCATCCGGCCCCTTAAACTCGCGACTTAGCAAATAAAATAGACTATTCCGGACCCTTTCCTCATGTCGCTACCAGCTACGGATCAGATATGACCGGTTGAAGAAAGAAGAAAAGATCGATGAACGATTAAGCGAGACTTTGCCTTAGAGACCAATGAAATGCGACCTAGAAGCTTTATTACACAAAAGTTCTTTGAAGACCTCTTGCTTCTGCTTCCCTGCTTACTTTTGCTATCACCTCAACAGCTTTCAACCTGCTCACTTAGAATGAAGATCAATAATGGGCGGAAGGGCTTTACACAAGACCGCAGAGCGGGAGAGAGGGAGCCTTTGCTTACCTGCTTCTTAACCGTGCCCTCCTATCGTACCTATATCCCCTTTCCTTCAGTTACATCCAGTCTCAGTTCTGCTTCCAACTACCGATGGGAGAAGGCTTGGACGTTAAATAAGAGGTATGGCATACGGGAATGGTATATGAAATGAAAGGCTGGAAACAGAGCTGGAGATGAGCGCTAGCCAATGGTTAATACTTCAGAAAGCACCTTAGCAATTACCAGTAATGCCCGACCTCAGTCTTGTTTTTTGCTAGCTTGAGTCTAGAACTTTACTATCTCATTAAATGACGAATATATATATTTTATGGAAGATAGTCGGCCCACTTCTAGACGTTCCAGCGATTATGCCTGTTCTAGCCCTACCATCCGCCCCTATCATCATAATAAAAGGGGGTGCTTTCGAGCGGATCTGTGATTGGTCAAGGCGACCGAGAGGACACATACCTCCTCCATATTCCTTAAATAGGCAAGACTCGGATACTGCATGCGAGAAGCATAATAGTTTACTGAACAACTACTTAGATCTTGATTGATTTGGATGCAATGGAATTTTTTCATTACTCCAAAAAAAGCCATCCCATGAGTATACATGACCCCACTACCTGTATAAAGCGTACATCTCTGCTCAGGGAGTAGGTCAAAGCTTTTTATAAGAAAAGTAAAAAGCTGATGGATATTGATTGAGTGGGGAAATTTCTTGACCGTCTAGTTCTTTGTCAGCACCGAAGAAAGGGGATCCGGGAAGCCTAGTCCAATGACGGTGGAAAGCAAGTAGCTAACAGGGACCCGGCTTACAGGATACTATTTCAGACGAAAAGCAAGACCAGACGATGGAGACCATATCCCTGTAGAAGGCGTGAAACTCGTCTTTGGGAAGAACTTTCTTTGCCACTTAAGAGTTTTTCTCTTTCCTGGCGTGGAAGCCCCTGGACGCTGTGCAACAACTCCTCTGATTGGCTAGACATCTCCTTGTTCGGGTCATGCACACCACAAGTAGACACAACTGGATCTCTTATTCGCCTTCCAACGGGGACTCTCTCAGGTCCTAGTTTTCTGGGAATCTCTTTTGATCATCGGGTGAATAAGCTGGTCCAGCATCAACATCATCCCCGGGCACTGGTTGTTGTCCCTCGCCTCTGGCTTGAAAGCAATCATTGATCGGCATTCTGGGCCATCTCATTTACAGCATTTGCTTGTCACGCTTCGAAAGGCCGTTTCTTTCTTCCATTGCGGACTTGTCCTTGGAGGCCTCCCTACTGGAGAATACCATTCTTTTCTCATTGACTTCTTGAGAAGGAAAAATATTATAGGAAAAGTTTATCTCACAGCAGCAGTCCATCTCGCGTCAGCAGCGCATCTTGCATCAGGAAAAGCAGGGTAATCATTCGTCCACGACACCGAATGTCCTTCTCAAGGTTTAACGCTCAGCCTTCTCATTCGACACTCCCTTTTGGACACTATTATATGTATGAGTGGGAAAGACCTGGACCAAGAGGCACCACTACCTGGAAACCCGGTTTTCCATTGTCAACGAATGGGCTACTGACTGGGCCCTTCCCTTAGTGCTTACCTAAATAAGTTGAACAAGACTTCCGTGAAGAAGAATTCACTAAGCCCCTTTCATTTAGGTGTAAATACTATGTTCCGTCACAGCCTTCCATGTTGTACTCTTCCCTACGTCCATGCCAGAAAGAGCCAGCTTGAAAGCCCCAAACTACTACTCCGTTAGTGGTCTAACCTTTTATCCGTCTCAGTAACCTGGCCCAGCATAAGAAAAAACCGCCTATCCATCCATTGCTCTTGCGTATTCCAATACCCTTTCATGATGTCGCGTATGGATCCTTGAGAATGAATGCGTCGTTAGACCTTCCAATTAAAGTGTCGCCATGTGGTGTATTGTGTATATGGATATAGATGCTCAGATGCACCCTTCTCTGCATTTATGGATGAATGTATCCTATATGGTATGGGTGGACACAAAAAACAAGGGTCTGAAAGAGGCTCGACCGATAGGGAGAGGGTATGAAAGCCAAGGAGAGCTCTCAACCAGGTAGAACTCATTCTACGGCCATTTTCATTAGTCAAAATCATTATTTTTTTTTTCCTTTTCAGGTGTGTCATTTGCTATGAAAGACGACAAAGAGCGTTTATAGTGCCCTTGGCCGTAGAGCGTGTTTTTCGAGTCTTAATCGTGGAGAATATTGACCCACGATGATCCCCATGCTGTTGATTCCGCCAGGGTCTCTCCAAGATTGAAGTCACCTTGCTCTTTTGCCCCCTCCCGGACCCTTTCTCTTGAATTTGTGAATCGTTGAGTGCTTACTCTTTATAGGGAGGGCGCCCCGTTCGTTTGGAGATTGGATTCGTCTTTCTTATATGTTTTCATTCCATGGACTATTTGATTTCATTTTCAATGTCAATCCGTATTTCAAGATTTGACTCTCGCTCGTAAACAAAAAAAAATAAGGATTCAGGCTCGCCCTCGCTAAAGTGGCAAAGAATCCTTCGCCGCGATTATAATTACATAAACCAGTCGCTGTCTCTACAATTTCGTAGAATATATGGATGAAGTCTCATTCATGGATTCATCTGGTGGGCAAGCCCTCGTAGACTTTTTCTACCTAAAGATTTGTCTCGGACGCTTCGATCACTGAATTAGACCCTACCACATGTGTTTAAGTTTGAGAGCCACCCTGTTCTCTATGGGTCGAAGCCCCAGACCAAGACCTTGTCGTGGATGGAGTTGCCCGATAATATGACTTACTGTTTATGCTATGGCTCTGTTGCTGGACAGTCAGCGGGAATTCCGGGCTGTCCTTGACAAGTGATCAATCCAAAGAGCTCCGATCGATGGAAGAAAGCGAGCACTCAACCTCACCTAGATCTTCCTTTGTTGCACCTAATATAGAAAGAAAGAAGACTGGTAATAGGTCTCTTTTCTTTTGGAAAAATCGATCTAAGTGTAGCCTGTTTTTGATTCATCCAATTGTGGAGAGTGAGTCTAGTTTCATACTTCCAATTCCTCTAAAGGAGTTGACCCGCATCAGTAAGAGGGATGATATATTGACAGACTTATCCCTGGACCATTTGCTGCCTACTTTACTGGCCTGGCCCTACCCCCTACTTGAATGAAAGCATTACGCCAAGTCCTTTTTCTTATTCCTTACTCTATTGGCTGGCTCACGGGACTACTTGATCAGTGGAACCACTCTATTTGATTACTAGTTATTCATTAAGCCCGTCTTTTATGCATACTAGAATTGTTTAGCCCAGGAGGGATTTCTCGACTCAAATGGGGCTCTTCTTCTTCAAAAGAGATCTCTGACAACTCGAGTCATCCACCACTATTACATAATAGGCCTCCTTCTGATCCAAGGCGCCCTTCTGTTCCAGCTGGATTATTCTCCTTTCTTTCAGGTCACTTTTGATGCAGGAATTAAGGTTGGGAAACCCCCTTAGAGCGTGAGTAGAGTCTTCAATCACAAATGAAATTGGATCAAGAGCCGTACTGGTTGAATAACATTTTTAGGTGCCATAGTTTATTGCAACTGAACCCTTGACCCGGTTGCTAATGAAAAAAAATAAAGATATTAAAGGTTTGCTTAGCTAGCTGCTTTGACTGGTGGGACAGAAAGAAGAATCTATCTTCAAGGAACTTATTTTTGGCTGAACTAACCTCTTCCTTTTGCAGCCAGACAACTGGCAGATAAGCCGAGCATCTGAAGAACATAAGATCCGACGCCAGGCATAAAAGTCATATTGTCCACTAGGGCAATTGGCACAACCAGGTATCTCAAACATTGATAAGGGAGGAATCCGGCTTTCATTAGGATAACATTCTTTTCATCCGAATGACAAGGCTTGCTAACTAGGAGGATCGATTATGCTATAAGTAGAGAGACCTTCAAGCACCTTCGGAAGATTAAGGCACACCTCCTAACTCACTAATTCTCACAACAGTTAGTCGACCAGGAAGACCTAACTAAGACTCGAACCATTGGGAAACCCATCGGACTCGGCAAGGTGAAGCTTTCTGAGTTCTATTTCCAGTCTGGAATAAGAACAGACTGAACACAAAGCAGCCAATCGAAATCAACCTTCGAAGAGACACGAATCACATACCTTTCTGACAAACCGGATTAATTAAGAAGGGCTGGATCGACATCTCAGCTAAGGCAGGGCATTCATGGATGGTCCGACAAAGCAGCTTTTCCGTGGGGGGTCAATCGATCCTACTAACTCCTAAACGGCTCCCTAATTCCTCACCTAAAACATCCCGTAGGCGACAAAGAAAAGAAGTGATTAAAATCTCCTCGTATAGACAAGTAAGGTAAGGGTATCTGTTGTTTTCGGTCAAAGCGAGAGTGCCGATCAGAAGTAGCAAAAAAGGACTCTGTTTTTGATGAATTTCTGAGAAAAGTCGTTGAAAAAGTGGGTGAAATTAGTCAGCTGGGTGAGCTCGGAGCTTAGGCAGTGGAAAAGTGCTTCCTGGCTAGCGACTCGACTGTAACTCCTCTCCATGGCAGGGAGAGAAGCTTCAATTTCCACTCGTGAGACTGAGCGAGACAAGGAAGCGCAATACGACTCTTCATGATGAAGCGCCTTAACGCATCCTGGCACTTGTTTCTCAACACCGTATTTCTCGACAACTTGTATTTGTAAATAAAAAAGACTACTCATTCTGTCTAGTAATTCCTTATGGCATTAGGGACCTTCTTTCAGGTCAATTTCATGTTTTTTGGCACTCGGGAAATTTCTTTCTGGCATTCGTCAAGTCATTTTCATCGTGGTACTACTAGTCACTCTTTTCGGCACATCATAGGCCTCACCATCAGATGCCGAATTCGCTGAATAGGAATCCCTTGATCCGATGATCCGAGAAGGAAGGCCTTTCCATGGGTGGTGGGGAATGAAAGAAGTGAATTCATTTCCAAGGGAACGGATATCGCATATCGCAACTGACCACTAATAATCAAAATAGTGATCTCTCATTCTATCACATCTACCTTCCCCACCCTCCGCCCTTATCTCCAGAGGGGACCCTGGTCATCCACCGTATAGTACCTCGGGGTCAGTAGCAAACGAAAGCGAGCACGAAAGGAAGGCTTAGACCAGCTCCTTGTAGGGTGTAATTCCAATTGTCTTTGTCCCAATGTCTGTGATCAAGCCAGAAAGAATAGCTTAATAGAGATCGAATTCGGTACAGATATAAAGAAAAGGCTCACAGCAAGAGCATCTGGCAGGCGGGGTGTCAGCAGTTGGGCCAAGCGAAACAACAACATCACATGAATCTCTTTGTGGATCACTTTTCCTAGTCGCATAACCAAAGAAGAGGCATTGTCTCAATGAGCATGCAATAAAGTGTAAACAAGGCTCTTGCGCACACATCCGATATCGGTTTGCTTCCTCCACTGCACACACACGGCTAGTTGAAATGTGTAATGACAACGAGAAGACTGAAAGCGAGATTGCAGGCGAGTTGGTTAACGCGGATCCCAATTCATCATAGTAAATCCGCCTTGTGATCGGTTCGCAGAGAAGAGCTTGAATGCCTCATTGCTATCGCTTGAATTCATCTATTTGCTCATAGATCTTGTTTGTGGTCTACGAAGGGAATGTTCAGCGAGTATGCCTGCAATACGAGTAAGGGGAACTCTTGTTTGAGAACTTTAGCTAGGTTAGCTAGCTCAGCTTCTCCTATGACTATTTGGATTAAGGAACTAGGGTAATGCGAAGACAAAGAAGGCCTAATAATGGTGAGTCGAATCAGGCGCGGCAGCCGTTCCAAGGCTTTTATGCTACCGTTCAGGCCTTATTTAAGATAGGAGAATGAGGTTCAAGCCGGGTTTTGCCTAAGGCGAGTAGCAGACTCTGGTTTCAGTGCACGTGTGGAAGGCAACTCTGTTTAGCCAGCAAGCATAGGAAATGAATCCCCCGGGGGAACTTACTATTAATGCTAATCCATTAGTTCTAGCTCGAAGTTTGCCCTTAGTTGTCTCGAAGTTAGCTGCTTGGCATGAGTAGCTTGGCTTGCTCATGCGGAAATAAAGTAACCAGGGAATTCATATACTAATCTTCTAATCTAGCTAGAGAAGTTTTTTTGTTTATTTAAAAGTAGATCGGGAGTTCAGGCAGATGTTAAATTAGGGTGAGCTTGACTATTCTAATCTACAGGCTAAACGAAATCCTGAGTATCGACTGTCGTGTGAGTCTCGACCAATGTGTAGCTGCGGTTATAAGTAACGGCATTCTCAGTTAAAATAACAGGATTCAAGCTTGCTTGTGTGTACGTGCTTGTTATAAGTAGATGTAGATGTGAAGGTGCCTAAGGAACCGCCCTAAAATACGTTGTTAGAGGCGTTGGCTATTCGTAGATCTGTTATACAGGCGATTTAGCTACTTTCTTTCAACCCTGAGTAGGTGGTATTAGGTGAGGGGATACACGCAGAACCGTTTAATTGTGGAACAAGCTACGCACCTCGGGGTGAGGTGCGAAGCTAGTTCCCGAGTAAGTAGCTAAAGCAAGAGGGCAATCAAGCAAGCGATCGTAGGTACACAAAGTAATTTGTTATGTAAGCAGATTGGTGTGGAACTAGATCCTCTGCTAGAGTAACAGTTGTTGTGTAGCCAGGTTCACCTGCCCAATGCCAATGATACGAAGAGCTAGCTTTGCTACCCGAAAAGTCTACTTGCTTGCGGGACCCTTTCGTTTTCTAGTTTGCTTGTACTTTTAGTTTGAACAGATATTATGTTAGTGTTCAGTGTACCTTAGTACAAGGTCGAAAAGAAAAAAGAAAGACAAGAAAATAATATAAAAAATATATAATAATAAAAGAATTGCTTAAAAAACTCATGGGCTGAGTGTTATACATGCGAGTCTTAAGCGTCAACAAGAAGAGTCACGCTCTTTAAAAGCCCTAAGAAATAGGCTTCAATCATCGACCCGATAAGGGCTTCTTTTTTTCGCTCTGCTCGCAGAGCAAATTAACAGAAACCCAACCTAATATCATGAATATCCTTCGCCCGTTATCTCCTCATCTTCCTATTTATAAGGCACAGCTCACTTCGACGTTTCCAATTTCCCATAGAATCTCCGGGGCTTTCCTAGTTACTATAGTTTTTCTTTTTTATCTTCTTTGTCTGAAAATAGGTTTGATTTGCTTCACCTATGAAAATTTCTACCAATTCCTCTTTTATTCATCAAAGCTCATCCCCATCTCCGTCGAGATTACTGCTTTAGCCCTGTCCTATCATCTGTATAATGGGGTTCGTCATTTATTGACGGATTTTTCGGGATTTATCTTTCTTAGAATTGGAAGAAAAAGATTGAAATGACTGTTCAAAATTTCACCTATACCTTTGAGATTAAAAAAAATGGATTTTCTTATGAAATGCTTATTATTATTAGCGTTGATAGCTCTCTTCTTTAAAGCTTATTCCGTAGAAGCTAACATCAGGCTATTGGCGTTTTATCCGCATCTTCCCGACCAAGACCCGGAAGGGGTTCGCTTTGCTTTGTTTGGGATGAACTCGCAAAGACTCGACCCTCGTAGAGTTGCGTCTTTTATAAGACTCGAGTTTCTCAGTGGAACTCAAAAAAAGAGTTTGAGCTCTTTTGGCTTACTTTTAGCCACGCGGGGCGGCTATCCACATGTGTCCCAAAGTGACGTCCATTTTTTGGTAATGGGTATACTCGAGAGATAAGTTTGGAATTCGACCTCTCCTTATACGCGGGTCATGGACTCCTTTTTTGTTTAGGATCCCCTTTCTACATTCAATCATTTATTGAGCCTGGTGTGGAATCACCATCATTAAACATTCATTGTTGGTCTGGCTGCTGGTCTAGCGATCCCTCCTAGCCGCCGCCGAGAGTGCAGCCTGCCTGTTGAAGACCGTAAGTAACTCAGTGCAACATACGGGGGAAATGAAAGCAGAATTCGTTCGGATCCTCCCACATGTTCAATCTTTTTTTAGCGGTTTCCCCAGAGATCTTTATCATTAATGCAACCTTCATTTTGCTCATTCATGGAGTTGTATTTAGTACCTCTAAGAAATATGATTATCCACCGTTAGTCAGTAATGTGGGTTGGCTTGGATTACTTAGTGTTGCGCGCCTAGGAGGGCAGCGCGCTTTGGGATGCGGAGGAGCTATTATCGCCCAGCCCCCTAACCTAATGCGGCACCGGGTTCGGACCGCAGGGAACCGTAGCATGGGGGGGACGTCTAATCCTTTTGCCGCCGCAAGGCTGGCTAATCGTACGCAGCAGGCTTGAAGACCCCTGGTTCTGGAAGGCACATGAGTCCGAACGCTATGTTGAATGTGCGATCGACACTACACTACGTAGGTACCTGTGCAGGTGAGGCGTCGGTCGGTCCTAGAAACGGCGGCAGCGGCGCGAGGAGTTAACGACCGGACGTGCTGCAACCTAGGGATCACCAGGCAGCTCTTTCGCTCTATAGGGATCGGGGGGGCATAGCACAATTCTTCTTGGAGGAGGGTTGGTTTGCCCGGGTGACTGATCCTGCCATAATGTACTCCTACCTATAGCACCGGCAACCGAAGTCAAGCATATATACGACGATCTTCATGCGTGAATAGCCGGGAGGAAAGAAAGGGCGGTAGATGATAATGATAAGGGGCGTCGCGTCTGGACGGGCGGGCGGAATGGATGCGCGAAAGGTGCCATGGAGTGAGGAATATCCCGAGTCTCATGTAAGACAACTAAATGCACCTCGAGGTGCTGCCGAGGAACTGGGGTCGAGCACAGGATAGGCAATTGAGCTAGCCTATTCGTTATGGGGAATCAATGCTCCGGGCCGAATAGAGCTTACCTCCGGCACCTGGCTTTCTCCGGCGCATACTACCTTAGCTGCGCTTAAAAGGCCGGTTTGGCTTCCTCTCTGGCGGCTTCCTTACCTTACCCACGCTACACTCCCATTCCAAGCTACGCCTGCTGAGCAAGATGCATTGCGATTTCCTCTTCTGTGGACGCACTGGAATATGATCCGGGACGGGAAGGGAAAGACTTTTTTCTCCGGCGGGCTTTCTCTCGTAAAGCCAAAGATGCCCCAAGACAAGGTACAACTGTTGGGAAGGGGACATGATCAATAGAACCTGGCTGGATCCGGGCTGGGATAGTGGCGCCCATTCCTAACCAGTTTCGAAAAGGTTCGCTCATGCTGGAGTGAGCATCCCCACTTAGTAATCGGTCCGCTAGTTCACGCAAATCCAAAGAAGTTATCACGGACGAGCCACATGCAGGGAAACTCGCACGTGTGGTTCTGGCCGGGCTTTCCTGAGGTATCTAATAACCTTGCTTCTGCTCGCCGCTGGCGCACCTCTCCTAACTATTGCCCATTTATTCTGGAATAATCTTTTTAGGAGGGACAATTTTACATATTTCTGCCAAATCCTTCTATTATTAAGTACGGCTGGTACCATTTCGATGTGTTTCGATTCTTCCGAACAAGAGAGGTTTGATGCTTTTGAATTCATTGTATTAATTCCACTTCCTACTCGCAGTATGCTCTTTATGATCTCGGCTCATGATTCAATTGCCATGTATTTAGCTATTGAACCTCAAAGTTTATGTTTTTATGTGATCGCAGCATCAAAAAGAAAGTCTGAATTTTCCACGGAAGCCGGCTCGAAATATTTGATCTTAGGTGCATTTCCCTCTGGAATATTACTGTTTGGGTACGACCGGACAACTACCGATATCTAAAAATATCCTTTCTTAGAATGTCGTTGTTAAATATATATCTATCTATATCGTAAACTATCGGATCGGGTATTACTTAGATGTGAAACTTGCAGACCTCATTCGTTGTGATATTGATCTTACGGGGGGAACGAAATCAAAGAATATATAGACTTGTGGGGACCCTCTATGTAGTTGTCTATCTAGGGCGATCGATCTACATCTTTCCCCATAGCCCTGGGGCTGTGTTTCGATCTCCTACGTGCGAAATCTGAGGGACTAGTTCCTATGGGGATTCCCCTTGGTCTAATTCCACGCCTTATGACGAAAGGGGAGTCGGCGTGGCGTAAAGTGAAGATTGAGGGAAGTAGAGCAAAATTCCCTTTTGGGGTATTCCGAAGGTGTAACCTAGGCAACGAAAAAGGGGCCCGGTACTTCAACTAGAGGAGCGACCAGTCGGTTCACCAAACCCCGACCCAGCGTCACACGTTCTCCAGGTCCGAAGGGATCCAGTGCCCAACTACCGACTCCTCCCGGAATTGCGTTATCGGAGCCGAGCCAGGAATGGCCGTTAGTGGACACCCACCACTTTTCACCGGTTAGAGAGGCCCTCTTTAATACATTAATAAAAGATGTTCACAGGGGCCAGAAAGACTCGGTCATAGGAACTTAGACCACCTACGCGCTGGTAAACGAAAACCACCTCGACCGGATCAGAGTAAACAAGAATGCCGAATCAGGCCGCCCCTTGCCTTGAAAGAATTCACACGCGGCCACCAGCTTTCCCAAAAAAATAAGGGGAGATCCGCTGCTTACTGCTCACGAAAACATCCGACCTATACTATAGTCAAGTCGTCCGCGTATCTTTATGATCTCCTTTCCTTATATTTATCAGATTTTTGGCTTTGACTAATTCAAAGGTGAAAAATGGGGTTGGCTAAAAAAGGGGGAGAGAGGAGTGGGGTACGCTCACTTCTGCATTTTTGTTTAGGTTATCGAGATTATCAATTTCTCTTTTTAGTGGGGAGGAATAGTGCGGGAATGGCGGTTCTCAGACGAGGGAATCGCTCCTCTCTAACAAAATCTAAATAGGCTAGAATGCTTCTATCGATAGAGCTTTCACGTCTGCGCATAGAATCGTTTTTTTGCCTTTCCATTTCGTTCTTACCATATCATGGGCGGTTGGATCGGAATCCGTGTGATGGTTCGAGAGCGGTTTCAAATATTCTTCGCATCCATCTTCGGCCTTGTGTTACCCGCGGGACTGAGTTAGTGGTCGAGTCGTTTTTGGTAATTGACACCCGTCGCATTAGTTTCAATTCATATGTTACCATTCATAGTGAAGTAGCCCTCTTTTTGATGTCTGAGTGCCTTATTCTATCTATCAAAGTCCTTCTTTGTCTATAGCTCGGGTCAGTCCCCCATGGTCTGCTTTGATTTTCTCGAACAGTGCCGGTCCGCATTAGGGACTCTCGTGCGAGCCATGCAACGTTCCCAGGCAGGAACTGCTCCCTTCCTTGAGCTCCCTATTTAGTGCGTTGATCTCGCAATGGCCCTCCACTCCAGCACGTCCTTATATCGCGTCCGCCACCACAGCTTCACATCCCCGGAGAGATACATTGTTGCCATTGTGACTTGGTAAAGGGGCACGAACAACCTTAAAGTACTGTTCCATGTCCTAAAAGTCTTCGATCCTTAGCATCTCGGGTGCCAACGAATGCCTTTGGTTTCGCTTGATTCGAACCATCTCCGTCGAGCCACTGCTTACGGCCTTCCATCATGGTCCGCCAAGGGCAGGGGGTCGCGGTTGGGTCTAGAGAGAGTGTGACAATCAATTACACTGAATCATTCGAAAAGGATGGGCAAGGAAAGTTAGAGCTAAATTCCGAAGAAGGTCGGAGGGTATAAAACCAGAACCAAGTCTTTGAAGTTTCGTATCTTGACCCAATGTCGGGAGAATTGGCTTACCGTGCCTCCACTGCTGTAGTTGACGTTACAGCTGGATCGGTTCATGCTTTGGCGAGCAAGCGCTAAAGCCCGCTTTTGGCTGACATTGAGTGGTATCATACATCAGCCCCTTCCTTATAATAGATAAACTCAACAAGGCTCGACGCGAAGCACAAAAGCGCTTTAAGGCGCATTAATCAGGCTTTGAAGGTCACACAAGAAGGCTATTCGACCGACAAAACGTAGGAATTAGTGCGTGCTGAAAAATGGACTTTTCTTTCTATTCTAAGTGAAGGGCAGGAGAAAGAATCTTGCATCTATCTCGAGTTGCTCCCTTAAGCGATCTATCCCCGGTTTTGTGACGTCGAGTTTGCTCTATTCTCTTAGCTCGGGCTCCTATCAAGCTTCACTTCGCGCATGATAGCGGCATTATTGGGGAAGGAAGTCGCTCGCTAGTGCACCTTACCCAAGGTGCACGTCGCTAGGTCAATTCATGCTTCGACGCACTCCCGCCTCGTGTTTTCTACAGAGTGTTGTGCCATACTTCGAAAATTACACGGTTCGGAGGAACTCTAACTCATTTATTTGGATGAAAGCTCCTTCTTCCAATCCCGTAGAGAGGCCCGGAAGAATTGATTGAGAATAACAAGACGATTGACCCATTTTTTCATCTTAAATAAAGACATCATGCCCTAGACGCGAAGGTGAGTAAGAGACCCAGGTGAATTCTGCGAAGATAGAAGAGCGGACTTCTGAGGAGACTGGAAGCCTATAAATAATAGGAATGGCGAACTGGAACCTCATCCTTCAAAGGCTTGGTGTATATTTGTCCTATTCGTAACGACCCCGACCTTGCGTCAGGGAAAGTGGGAAAACCCCTAAGACTCTACGGGCTGGCCGGGCCTAAAGGAGCTTATTTAATTCCACCTATGTAGTGACTCGCATTCAACAACGAAGAGTCTTCCCTCTTATCTCCTTCTTTAGAATTAAATTCTTCTGCATTTCCCACCCTAGCCGCCCTTCCTTAACAAGATGGCTCGGAGCAAGCAAAGTTTTACGCTATATACTATGCTATGATATTTGATAGCGCAGAGGGGGGGGGTAAGCACACAATGAAATAGGTGGAGAGTCCATTTTATTAATAATGAAAAAAGCCCTATAGCTCTTCGGACCATAGGATCTCACAGTGTCAGAATGAGTTGAGGACGAGATGTGGTGTCCAGTCGGATAGGGCGAGGCGAGAAGGGGAACAGGGGTCAAAACAGGCATGGTGCTTAGGGCGGCCTCCTTCATTTATTTCCGGTTCATTCGCGAACAAGACAAGTTGAGCTAGGAGCCCCCTTCTTGCCCTGCCCCCTTATTAGTAGCCGAAGTATAGGCCCGCGTGAGATCAAAGTAACTTGCCGCCCGTTCGCTCTCTGTTCAACAAAGGCCATCGATATTAACTCACTTCTTTATAAAAATCTTCCGCCCCATTATAAAAAAATGAAAGGATTGTGATTATGACAGTTTGTTTTGGTCTTGACGTGCTTTGAAAAACATAGAGATATGATTTGCACTAGAACACTTACGATAGACCCACCGGGAACACATTCACTACTGGGCATTGACATCTTAATGCGTTGCAATCTGGACATTGATCGATCTTTATGCTTCCCAGCAGCTATACAATCCGAATCGGCTACTAGTACCTATAAAGTAAAGACCGCTCGAGTTCTTGAGACCGGGGAGGGGCACCCTTCCACTTGCTATTCAGGTTCATAGGAGTTTAGAAATAAGAGCCGGGAGTCCTGACTTCGGACCTAAGGCCCCCATTGTTCTAATTACTCCGGTTTAACAAAGGATTCGAAAGCGGGACAACGGACGAGCAAGAAGACAAATTACACCTTTAGGAATCCGTCTTTCTAACAGAGATTTTAGACACAAAAGCGAATCAAAAAAGACCAAAAGACTCAGATTGCAAGTAAGCCGACAATTACAAAGGATTCGATCTAGTCAAAGAAATACAGCTCATCCGAAGGGCAAGTCACACACGGAACCGGAATACATGTAAGACAAGGATAGCTCGGGTTAATTGATCGGCGAATCGACAAAACGGCTTTGGCAGAGAAGCGGAAGGGCCGCTTTTTCTTCTTCGAATGAGAGCTCTGATTCTGTTTTTTCCGTTAGAGGATATTCTGATGGAACTGGTGCCAATGATTGATAACATCGTAGAGTAGAGAAAGCTTTCCCCTTTTTATATTCGTATAGAAATTATCCCAACTCCGTTTCATCGGGACATTCCGAACTAAATAGGTACGAAGTTGTCGTTGCAGCATATGCCTCCACGGGAGTCAAGCTCAAAGTGACAGGTATTTCATGGGCTATCCGCTCTAAAATACGGGGTCTGAAATTAGGGCTTTTTCGTTTTGCAGGTATCGTATGACCCAAAAAAGTGTTTCTATTAGCAGAGTTTCCGCCCCTCTCCAGTTTAGGTGGAAACATCGGTACTATTATTATTATTATTATTATGCTGGACTAGGCGATTTAGCGAAGCCTGGAGTAGCCCCTCTAACCAAGCCTATAAAAGTGACGGAGTTCATGAGTCAGGCATTCGCCCATTCTACGAAGCTACTGGCATCTATTCTAATAAAATAGTTGTGTTCAAGTCTTCGAATGGTGTCCCCCATAGGCCGAAACCACGTAAAAAGAGAGATTAGTGAGGGACCGGGCTTTGTCCTTTAGTCCTCTGATAGTGAAATTGCTAAAAAATAAAAAAAGGGATACACCAACCATCCGCTCCGAGCTGTGTACCTCCCTGCTGATAGAAGAGAGCGGTCTGGAATTGATTCACCTATTACACGACTCGCATCAGCAACAGGAAAAGGAACTGTGGCTATCGCTAGCAGCCCCGGCCAAAGTTCTCTTCCTCAGAGAGGAGTTGGATCCGCAAAGGTCAGCCAAGAAAGCAGGGAAAGATGCCAATTCATGCGGGTTTCTTAACTTTGATTGTTAGATTTTCGGGCATTTCCTTAAAGATAGACGTGAAAACACCCGATCCCATTCCGACCTCGATATGTGGAATCGTCTTGCGCCATATGTACTGAGATTGTTCGGGAGACATGGTCCAAGCCCGGTATGGCATAGGAATAGAAGAGTCTTTTTGTAAAAACTGTATTTTAATGAAAAAGAACACTACCATGTTAGGTTTGGAGTGCGGTGCATCTTTCTTTCTCCTGTCGTTATTCTGTTTAAAAAGTCTTGTTCCTCGCCCTCAGATAGATGTTCTTACCAGCAACTGGTTCTAGCGTATCCCGTTCCGAAAGAAAGGTTCCAATTCACGCATTACGTATCGCAAAAAGGGTTCCGATTAGAGCGGAGGAACGGAGTTCCTATTTGCATCTCTGCGGCAATGAATAACAGAGTTCGATTTCCCCCTCACCCATATTAGGATTGACCCGGCGGAGAAAGAGTCCTCTGATCTGAGAAGAAATACGTTTAAGCGCTTAGCTTGCCGATTGAACGTATTTCCGGGAGAAAGACGGAAATACCGACTGGCGACTCCGGAGTGTTAACCCACGATAGCTGCTAAAATGCTTTAAGACTTATTGTGCCGCTTGTTACGGCGTCTTCCGATCTTTACTTCTGGCTTCTCACGGCAGTGCCGTCTGACCAAGTTAAATGGGTTTGTACCAGGAGGGGGCAATCTCGACCCCCATGGACCTGATCTGGCATCTAGCTATGTGCAGCAACCGATCGGAATCCTTATTCTAAGAACCGGATTGCATTCTATGTATCTGGGCCGGCATCGCAGTCGTACTTCCGCTTTCTCATGAGTCCTTGTACTGTAGCTTAACTTAAGCAAGCTATTTACTTTTTTTAAACAAACCGTCTTGATCTACGGCCATAACATCTAAAATCTTTTGTAATCGAGACCGATACCAATACGCGCGAACTGGTTCTCGCCGTTCGGAAGGCATCGGTGGAGTCTATTCATTTACTTGTTTAAGCACCTCAATAACGACGGCCTTCCGGACAAACACGATTTTATATGATTTTATCTTATTAAAAAATTTTTGGCATTCAAAAAGCTCTGTACGGTGAGTCACCCAGATAATAATAGGATAATGAAAGATATCTGTAAATGTTAAAGTATACTGCTGGATCTTGGTATGGGTCTACTAGTCATAGGTTGATATGCTGTTAGCTCTACCGGGGATAGGTATGGAAGCCACTATGAGTATATATCCAGGTATGCTTCTAGATAAGGAACTGAACCTCACGCCATAAACTGAATCCCTACCATGAGCGCGAGCATAATCAACTGGATCTACTGGGTGTATTGTACAGGGAAAGCCCATCACTTGTCTCTAGCTCTTGATATAGAAGGTATGCTACTACCACTTCTACCGCCTCTGGATCAACAACTGACTCAACCCTATCTACTAGTTCAGTACCAGTCCTTTCTTTTTTAAAAAAGGCTACGCCGGCACTGATGCTGCCACTGGTGCTTTGCCTCCTCCACTACAGGAGGTACCCCGGATAAGCTACTGAAGCCGCTACTCGTGCTAGTTAATCCATAATGAAAGCACGAGTGCTAAAGAATCTGCCGCTAGCTCTACGAATGATGGTATAGGTTACAGATTTTGTACGATATGCCGCTACCCCTATCCAGTCTAGTAAGGGCTTTGAAGCCAGCTTCTAAAACGGACTGAGAGCTCGTTTAAGCACGATAAAAAATTGGGTTTACACCCCCCTTGTGTACCTGGTAAGCCCCTCTTCACGTCGGATCTGAGCATATATTCTTAGCTTCTGAAGCACCCGACAAATAAGAAGGATAGGTTTTTTCAGAAGTTTCTGACTCTTCTTCAAATAATTCCGTTTTACCGGGATTAAAAATAGGAATTGGTAAAAATCCCCTGTTTTCGACACCATGGATACCGGAAAGTGAAGAAGTCAGATCTTCTCTCGCCGGGAAAAAAGTCTACCCTAAGAATCCTGCTCTTGGAGTTGCGGGCTTAGGCCCCTTTCGTCTCTTTGTCCAGGGAACAGTCGACCAACAATCGGTAGAATCAATAGGCTTAAAAAGTCAGATGATGGACAAGAAGAGGTCGCCCTATTAGTAAGTTTCGGCAGAGGACTTAAGCCCATGCGTTGGGTGCTCCGCCGCCTGTGAGGATTCAATCAAAAGGGGATTAGAGATGAGCGACTTGCCTTCCTCAGGATTAGCCATATTGGATGAATGCGCAGGAGTGTGAAGGGGGACATGGCGAGTAGTTTCCGCGGCAGCTGCAGTCAAGATAGGGGTAGAAGTTGAAACAGGATCAGAAGCCGCTACGGGAATATTTATTGTTGAACCCTGTGAACGTCGACCGAGCTGAGAAGAAGCACTAGCAGTTCTCGTCGAATAACCGATTGAAGTTTACCTAGATCCAATTGACCTTGTTTAAGAATAAGAACCCATTAAAGCAATTGACCCAGCGGATCCACCGGCGGGTCCTTTTCTAGTTGCATATCCTGTTCCGGCGTTAGAGATCCATTGCCTGCATCCCTTCGCTTAGTTCCATATCCTGTGGGCGGGCCCAACTCAGAGCCATAACCTATCGAACCCGGATCCACCATTTGCTCGTGTTCCAAGAATAGATGTTCCGGAATTAGCATGCATGTGTTCCAACAAGCTCTCTTCTCCTTGGGATCCGGGTCTCCGTACTTGATACGAGTCGAGGGGACTGGCAGTGCCCTGCCCAAGGTCTTAGCTCCGGCTGTGCCCCGATACGAGTAAAGGCGTATAAGCCGTCTTAGCTCCCCGTTCCTAGTCAATGTGTTCCGACAATAGCAATAAAGAACTACTAGAACCACCCCGTCTTAACTGCCCGGCTAGCTGGATGTGGAGCTATATCTGCTACTAGCGGCTTAATAAAGGCGACTAGAGAATCTATAACTGTCGAACGAGAAGAATCAATTTAACTCCTTTAGGTGAATCAACTGAGCTGGGTTTCGATAATTATTTCGGTCAAGCGAATCAACCGGCACAGGATCTGTATCCACCCCCGGACTGGTACTTAAATTGGCTCAGCAACTGGAGGATCCGTATCTGACTTTCGATCTTTGGGATCAGGAACTAGTGAATTTGCGGGCAAGATGCTGCCACTTTGACTACTGCCTCTCTAGCTGCTGTTGGTAGCTATGCATTTGGCATAAGAAAAGGATATCAAATTGGGGCAGGGATAGGCTCTCCGGAGGGGATGCCACGGGCCCTGGATCTCTTATAGGCTCTAGAGCAGATGCAGCCTCAATTCCTCTCTCACTCACGATGAAAGCTAAGAGCTTGCTCGAAGACAGCCGGATTTTACCTCTTTTTGTTGAATTGATTCAGGCGCTCAAAGGTAGGCTCCTAAAGTAGCAAGATCGTGCCGAGAAAGTCGAAAAGCCACAGCCACGGGCTCTCGTCCATCTTACCGAAAGAAGGCAATGAGCAGTGAGTGCCGGGTAGAGCAGCTTTGTAGATAGGGGTAGTAAGGTACGAGAAGCGGTGGTATCGGGTTGAGCAGCCAAAGCTGTCCGGCGAGCAGCGGTCCCGAGTAGTTCAGTTCAATCAGACCGAAGAAGCGAGGGATGAGCTTCCCCTTCCCCTACTATTCAGTAGTTTGTTGAGGAGCTTCTCCCTTTCCGTAGGATCAAAAGAAGGACACCAGTCGCATAAACACCCCGTATTTTTGGCTATAATTACCGACAGTTCATTTATAAAAAAAGATTTGTGTACCTTCGCTAGCCAATCAAGTAAATAGGCGCGGTTGGCTTATACATTTCCTTATGACTATCTTATAGCCCGCCCTATACTTTATTATTTATTATTTATATACATGTACCGCGCCGTATACAGAATATCTCCTCCTCTGCCATATACAGGATTGCTGTAACTGGTGCAGGGGCGGGGCAACTACTCTTTCTAAAGGAGGGGGGTCGACCTAAACGAGAATGGATACGGCACGAGAGACGATACGGACGAGTCATAAGCGCGGTCGGGGATCCCATCCCTTTTGCAGGGAATTTTTTCCGGTTGTTTGTTCCTTGGTCGAAACGTCGGGTACCGACTCATTGAAACAGCAAAACTTTTCTGTAGGATATATGTGGTTGCACCGGAACTACTCTACTTTTTTTAGGGGAATCTGCCGCTGTCTTTCCTATTTGATATTTGTCCAATTTCCTATGAGTCCTTGACGCGTAGCGTGACTCTCGCAATCTGAAAACTAACGAAGTCTTTCTGGAATTAGGCTTTAATGGACCGAGCAGAGAATCTCAAATGATATGGGGAACCGTTCCTCTCTCGGAGTTCGAGTTACTCCGTTCCTATTTCACCTGACCTTTGGTGATCGTTAAGCTCAAGTAGAACTGCACTGACCTGGAACCGGTAGATCCAACCTAGCATAAAAAAAAAATGAGTCAATAAAGCAGGAATTATATTCGTGGCAAACAAGCAAGCTGGACCTCTCCCAGTAGTATCTGGTAGAAAGACTTGTCGAAGCTGCGTGTCTCGATCCAGCTTGTAGTGACTACTTTTCTGCATCGACCGGGGAAACAAAGTCCTATATTTCATCAGGACGATCCGACGAAGTAGTTTTCTAGTTCTTTCGCCCGCTTATCTACTGCTCTTGTCTAATTTGGATTGGGAACCCATGAGATGAGACATAAGAGAATTCGAATTCCCATTCCTCTGTTGTGGGGGGACAGGCAGTACGCTCCAGTAAACGAAGCAGCTCGTGACTGCAACAAAGCCGATGGCAGAAGCTTCTACCATTAGAATCTATACCATAATAAAAAGAATCACTATAGTGTAAGTAAAAAAAAAAATTGTTGTTTAGGGAACCCTAAGAAAGATTGATTCATGCAACAAGATACTTGGAATCCTCGCGGATATAGCGTGTGTGCCACGAGTGCTCTGTCTTCGAAAAGGCAGAATGCTGTTATAGAATCCGCTGTTTCGGAATACGCTGTGTGTCCTAACCAGATGCCGTGGGGCGATAAGGGGTGCTTTATCTAAACTAGGCAGGATAACTTGGCTAACTTTCCTACTCTGATAGCATCTCTGAACGGCAGGTACCCTCAACCGCCGTAACGAAGGAATGAATCTATTAAGTGGGAAAGAGCCCTCGTAAGGCCTCATTCATCTCTTACCCGGCAAAGGCCTCTCTCCTTGCTTATGCTGAATCGAG